TTCTTATATTCTTGTATTAGATCCAAAGGTTTTTTCTTGACCTAACTACAAAGATGATCAATCGATTTCTTTTTCTTTTCTACTCTTGTCCTGCCGCTCTATTTTTGTGAATACCGTTTATAATGATTGATGAATCAAAAAATTGCAATTAACTTATTCTTTCAATTGGTATTTTTGCTTATCCCCGTCCCGTCTCTTTTAAAAATTGAAACTTAGGTAAGTGCTTTATAAACATATGGATAAAAAGAACATATTTCATTTAGCTCCTTCATGCCTACTATAACTAGTTATTTCGGTTTTTTACTAGCGGCTTTAACTATAACCTCAGCTCTATTTATTGGTCTGAGTAAGATACGACTTATTTGAAAATTAATTGAATGAACGAACAATTCATAAAAACAAAGCTTTCTGTCCTATTCCATATATTCTATAGTTCCTTACCGTGTTAATTATCAATTATTAGTTATTGATATTCATGGGCAATAGAGATTAATATTTAGGGATAGATATTACCTTTCTTTTTATCCTTTCAAATAAATTGAAATGATTGAAGTTTTTCTATTTGGAATCGTCTTAGGTCTAATTCCTATTACTTTGGCTGGATTATTCGTAACCGCATATTTACAATACAGACGTGGTGATCAGTTGGACCTTTGATTAATTAACATCTCTTTTTTTGACTGACCCCTTTAATTTAATCATTAAATCCAAGGAGGTCAAATTCGAATTGCTGTTAAATTTAATCATTAAATCCAAGGAGGTCAAATTCGAATTGCTGTTAAATTTTTTTTTTTCAGTTCGGTGTAATTTTCGACCTAACAAGAGCGGAATCACGCTCTGTAGGATTTGAACCTACGACATTGGGTTTTGGAGACCCACGTTCTACCGAACTGAACTAAGAGCGCTTTCTTATCATAATAAATAAGACTGTAAAAAATAAAAAAGAGGATTCTTTTATTTTATAACCCCAATACATCGTGCATACCTATACTATCATATATCATATATAATATGAGAAAATGATAGATTATGGATGCTTAATTTTAATCAATCTAAAACTAACCCCTTGTTACTGCTCAACGGAGAAGTAATAGGTAGGGATGACAGGATTTGAACCCGTGACATTTTGTACCCAAAACAAACGCGCTACCAAGCTGCGCTACATCCCTTTCAATTGGCCTACAATGTCATTGTAGAGAATCCCTGTCTTGTTTTCCACACCCTTATTTCATCTATTCAAATACAAAAATTATCTTTCCATTTCCTCTTTTTGGTCTCATATCATATAACAACCATATAATGAATAATAAATGAATATTTTTTGGCGGGGATTCTCAGGCGGAAAGGGACCTATATTTGCTGTTTTCAGAAAAGGAAAATCTTATCTATCGAATCGTTGTACATTTCAATTTGAATTTATTTGAATTTTGAATTAGGAATTCCGGGTACAAATATACAAATGCAAGTGGTCTTTAACCACACATACGTGTGATTATATATGTATTAGCATAATGTAATACGATAAAGAAGGAGGATTTTAAATGCGAGATCTAAAAACATATCTTTCCGTAGCACCGGTACTAAGTACTCTCTGGTTCGGTTCTTTAGCGGGTTTATTGATAGAGATCAATCGTTTCTTCCCGGATGCGTTAACATTCCCTTTTTTTTAATCCTAGTTATTGCGGCGGGACGGGGCGAAAAAGATTAGATCGAGATACAATCAAATATCTGTGACTACTCTCTCGCCCCCCCTTTTTTTTAGTTTTTTTTAGAATTATATAAGAATTAGATAAAATAAATAAGGAAGGTAGAACGAAAAAAGTGGATTCAACCTCACCGAAACTCAGGTTTAGGCTCCAATTAAATTACTAGTAGAGCGAAAAGAGAAATCTGGCTGGAACAACAGTATTCTACAAGATCCTTAAAGAACGTATGGTGATTCTAAATAGAGTTAGAAATCATTGTATTACTTAATTATTATTATTTACTATTCAAATTAAAATAAATCTATATTGATTTACTATATTGATTGCAATTGATTGCAACGAAATCTTTCAGGATTTGGTTTTGAGTTAGCAACTTTTATTTAGATTTATTTATTTTCTTTTTCATTCCTTTCTTCTTCACTTTTGATCGGAAAATAGAAGAGTTGGGTGAATTAAAAACTCAAAGGAGGTTCATGGCCAAGAGTAAAGATGTCCGAGTAACGATTATTTTGGAATGTACCTGTTGTGTTCGAAACGGCGTTAATAAGGAATCAACGGGCATTTCCAGGTATATTACTCAAAAAAATCGACACAATACGCCTAGTCGATTGGAATTGAAGAAATTCTGTCCCTATTGTTACAAACATACAATTCACGGGGAGATAAAGAAATAAATCGAATCAAGTGCTCGTATGTCACCCCCCTCCCGAGAATATGAAAATATGACATTAGGTATAAAACTATTCGAGTAACGAGTCGAGCCGAGTTCGAGCTTTTAAATACTCGGCTCGAGCGGCTCGCGAGCCTTATCGAGCTTTTCTAATATATATATTTTTAATATTTTATTATTAATTTACTATTTTACCCTTATAATATATAATTAAAAAATAATAAATCGGGCCTAACGAATCGAGTTCGAGCCTATCGAGCCGAGCTCGAGCCACTCGAGTATTCTGTCGAGCCGAGCTCGAGCTTCAAAACCTATATTTAAATAATAATAAAATAAACAAACCAAATCCTATTTATTATATTCATTCTATAATTTGAATTTGATCCGCCCAAAATAGGATTTTAGAAATAGAGATAAGGATAGGATTCTTTTTAGAAATAAGGAATAAAGAAATCATGGATAAATCCAAGCGACTCTTTCTTAAATCCAAGCGATCTTTTCGTAGGCGTTTGCCCCCGATCCAATCGGGGGATCAAATTGATTATAGAAACATGAGTTTAATTAGTCGATTTATTAGTGAACAAGGAAAAATATTATCTAGGCGAGTAAATAGATTGACCTTAAAACAACAACGATTAATTACTATTGCTATAAAACAAGCTCGCATTTTATCTTCGTTACCCTTTCTTAATAATGAGAAACAATTTGAAAGAAGCGAGTCGACCGCTAGAACTACTGTTCTTAGAACCAGAAAAAAATAGGCTTACCCCTCAATTGACTCAAAATTATCAAACGTAGGCTGATGCTTTATTCAAAAAATCTGATAATTAAAATTGTCGTGTCGTAAGAAAAAATAAATAAATAAAAGAATCGAATCCGGTTGGGGAAGAAAAAGAAATCTTTTTTTTTGTTATTGAGCGTCTTCGCTCATCTTGTTTTGATGACCTTATGAGATCAGAATTTTTTTTATCATATTAATTTCTACTCTACCTTCCCCGAGTTCATTCTCGAGGGAACCCCATTTCATTTAAAGCATTTTGGTGGATTCCTTCCGATCTCCTTATTTTAGAATCTCGTTGGAAATCATATAAAGACAATTCCTATTTGAGATAGCTATTTGTGCAAGTATTTTACGATTAAGAAGCAACTCTTTCTTGTACAGATTGTGTATTAATCTACTATAACTATAGGATACCCGCGCTCCGCGAATTACTGCATTTATTCGAGTGATCCACAAACGACGAAAATCTCTTTTTTTCCTATCTCTATCCCGATGAGCCGAAACCAAAGCTCTTATTCTTTGTTGAGTAATAGTTCGAGTAAGTCTTGAATGAGCCCCTCGAAAGCTTGATGCAAATAAACGAATTTTTGTTCGACGTCTCCGAGCTATATATCCCCGTTTAATTCTGGTCATTGAATAAAAGAAATTTTGATGAATAACTAATTCTTTCTTTCAGTTATTCTTTTCTAGTCTATTAATAACAAAACGGATTCTTCCAATGTATAAAATCAAAATTCCAATGGCTTTTGCTACTATAACCGTCCCGACCACGATTTTTCCTTTTTTCTAGGCATTTCATTTCGCCTTGAAATAAGAAATTGTATTGATACTAGGTATCAAAAAAGCATATTAACTAAAATAAAGGAGTAAATAGAAATGGATAAATAAATAGTGGATTCCATCGTTTCTATGGTTACTTCTTAAACGGTGAGGTCCTCTCTATACACCGGAGCTCATTCCTTCATTTAATTGGTAACTTGTACAGTTCACACTATTCGGCTCTACTCATAAATTTTCCAGTAATAGATCTTTCACAACGAGATCTATCTTATACAGTGACGGTATGTAAGCATGAGGATTAATTGGGTAGCTGACCCTGTTAGTCCGTTCTTTGCAAGAGTCGAAGCATAATCTTTTTGCTTTTTATTTTAAATAGAAATAGGATTTTCCCCGCTTAATGGATAAGCATTTGCTACCAATGGGGAATTTTTTCTCATCTTAAATTCCAAGATTGGATTTGCGCCAATGGAAACCATAAATTTCATACACAATAGAAGGATATGGTAGATCTATCTTTTTTAGATAGTGAACGGAAGAACCCCATTCTATTCACTGGTACTGATCGTTGATACTGAAAAAATTGTTTCTTTTTTTCTCAGCCCATGATCTGAACAAGTCGCACATACACCCTAGTACATGTTCCTCGGCGCTGAGGACATCCCCGAAGAGCAGGGGATTTCGTGACATTTCTAATTGGCTGTCTTGCATTTCTAATAAGTTGTTTAATAGTTGGCATGCTGAATCATATACAGAATAGACTGGTTTAGATCGATCCTAACCAGATGATTCTGAATTACTTCTTTTTCTATTTAATAGATTAATAAAATATTAAACCCTTAAGTTAAGAAGGAAAGGAATAAGAGGGATTAAATCAATCTTAATTAAATTGTGGATTGGTGTTAAATCGTTGCTATTGCTATTTGTTATTTAATCGTTACAACATCCACAATTCCATGAGCTTGGGCTTCTGTTGCTGACATAAAAACATCTCTTTCCATGTCTTCGGATATAACCCAGAAGGGCTTGCCCGTTCTTTGTGCATAAACACTTGTGATGCTTTCGCGAAGTTTCAGTAGTTCTTCCGCTTCCAAGATAAATTCTGACGCTTGTGAATCAAAAAAATAACTAGCAGGTTGATGGATCATTACCCTGATGATATAACATAATAAAAGGTTCTTCTAACTCACATAATGAGGCGAGAAGAATAGCTAAAGAATAATAAGAAAAAAAAGATAGAATTGAAGAACCGTACAGGCATTTTTGCGCATTGCATACGGCTTTACAATGGAATTCTCTTTTTTCTTTCATCGAAAAAAGAGGAAATATAGAGTCTATTAGACCCAGATCAATAAATAATCCAATTACCACCCTTCTTTTTTTTTTTCGGAAAAGTTCAAAAATACTATGATGGCCCCGTTGCTTTATATATTTATTTCGTCTGTGATTCAGCAATCCCAAAGTTTCTTTTTTTTTTCAAAAAAAAAAGAAAGAAAAAAACGTTTGTGACGCTGAGATGGTCGTCTGTGATTCAGCAATCCCAAAGTTTCTTTTTTTTTTCAAAAAAAAAAGAAAGAAAAAAACGTTTGTGACGCTGAGATGGGCCCACGACAGCTAAGATAAAATTTGAAATGCCCTTTCTCTCATACTACTCTTTCGATACATAATCTACTATTTTATTTTGAAAAAAAAAAAAGAAATCAAAAAAAATTTCATATCGAATTCGAAGTGCCATGCTATTATTACTTGCTAATTCATATTTCATATGGCGAAGGCATAGTCTTCTTTTTTCTTTCCATCAAATAAAAAAAACTCATTGGCGCCGAGCGTGAGGGAATGCTACGCGTTTGGTAATTGTTCCTGCGGCCAGGAGAAAAGATCCCATTGAAGCGGCCAATCCTATGCACATTGTATGCACATCTGGTCCCACAAATTGTATAGCATCATAAAGAGCTATTCCGGGTAGTACCCATCCGCCAGGAGAGTTTATAAGGAAAACCATCTCTTGGGTATCATTCTCTATAGTGAGATATAGCAGAAGACCAATAAGTTGATTCGCGATGTCGCTATCAACCTCTTGGCCTAAAAAAAATATTCTGTCTCGATAAAGTCGGTTGATTAGGATAAAATTGTATCCCTTAGTAGCCGTACAGGCACCTTTTGATGCATACGGTTCAACAAAAATTGCGAAAAAAAATCAATGTGTAGATTCCAGCCATCCTTCGTTTTTTTCTAGTGGGCCCTTTCTAACTTCTAATTTATAATGAAGTGGCTTTTTCTTACATTTTTCAAATAAAACGAAATTCAAATTAAAGAAAGATGAGTTTTGGCCCGTTTTCCTATAATATAGAAAAAATTCGCTAAACTTATCGCACAAACTTTTCATTGATCTATTTTTTTTTTTCATTGGGATTCAATCCAAATCACGATGCCATTTTCTTGTTCCTGAATGGGTTTCGTCAATTTTTTATTCAATTTTTTTAGGTTTATGCTCTACTCCGAGTAAAGATCTGCCCGATTTTGATTTGCGCATATAGAACAAATGACCCAATACCACGTCTTTTTGCTATGATTTCATTTCCTTTTTTATTTTAATTTAATTCCTTTTTCTTTCATGTTTTCCGCCAAATATTCAACGTATTTCTCATATTATTCGATTGATTAAGAGTTTGAAATCACTCTTATTTATATATATTTATAATTTATATATATTTATAATTTCATTTTTAAATTAAAAAAAAAAAAAATTATGATTATGATATAGGTGGTAATCATAAATATATTACCAATTGGGTTTTTTCTAAACGGAGCCTGGATACTTCATTTTATCGGTCCAACCAAGCCAACCATAAATCATTCTAATTGAAAATATTAATCTGGATACCCCCCCAAAAAAATGAAATGGATCCCTAATTGCACTTCATTACACTTCACGCTACAAATTTTTGATAATTCAATCAATCCTTTTTGGGCGAAACAGAGGATATCTCGATCGGGCGAGAGAACGGGGGAATCCCATATGACCCAATATATTTGACAAGTCGCACTATACGTCAATCCAACCTGGATTTCCATCCCCCACATTTCGATGAGCAACTCTTGGAACACCAATAGGCATTAAAGGAAAGAAAAAGAATTAAATACTCTATTTCACTTTGATGTGGAAGCGTAATAATGGTCTTAATAATATTGGCCTTTATCATATTTTATACATAGATAGAATAAGGCCATAAAATAAAGAAAGACAGAATGAATGAAAGAGAATTCTTACGAATAGGGCCTTTGAATGATGAACAAATAGGGATGCATTCATTCATAAAAAATAGGATCAACCCCCATTGCGTATTGATACTTATCGGGTATAGAATAGATCTGCTTCTCTTTTTTTTCTGAGCCGAATTCTTCCCTTATTACTAATGGAATAGAACAAATATGAATCCGTTCTCCGAAAGAATCCACCGAAAAGGGGAGGTATTCCAATGCAATAAAGTTACATAGTGTCTATTTTTCGTTGATAAAGGGGTATTTCCATGGGTTTGCCTTGGTATCGTGTTCATACTGTCGTATTGAATGATCCCGGTCGCTTGCTTTCTGTTCATATAATGCATACGGCTCTGGTTGCTGGTTGGGCCGGTTCAATGGCTCTATATGAATTAGCCGTTTTTGATCCCTCCGACCCCGTTCTTGATCCAATGTGGAGACAAGGTATGTTCGTTATACCCTTCATGACTCGTTTAGGAATAACCAATTCATGGGGCGGTTGGAGTATTACAGGGGGGACTATAACAAACCCGGGTATTTGGAGTTACGAAGGTGTGGCCGGAGCACATATTGTGTTTTCTGGCTTGTGCTTCTTGGCCGCTATCTGGCATTGGGTATATTGGGATCTAGAAATTTTTTGTGATGAGCGCACAGGGAAACCCTCTTTGGATTTGCCCAAGATTTTTGGAATTCATTTATTTCTCTCAGGAGTAGCTTGCTTTGGCTTTGGCGCATTTCATGTAACAGGATTGTATGGTCCTGGAATATGGGTGTCCGACCCTTATGGACTAACTGGCAAGGTACAACCAGTAAATCCAGCGTGGGGCGTGGAAGGTTTTGATCCTTTTGTTCCGGGAGGAATAGCCTCTCATCATATTGCAGCAGGGACATTGGGCATATTAGCGGGCTTATTCCATCTTAGTGTCCGTCCGCCCCAACGCTTATACAAAGGGTTACGTATGGGAAATATTGAAACCGTCCTTTCCAGTAGTATAGCTGCTGTCTTTTTTGCAGCTTTTGTTGTTGCTGGAACTATGTGGTATGGTTCAGCAACTACCCCCATTGAATTATTTGGTCCTACTCGTTATCAATGGGATCAAGGATACTTCCAGCAAGAAATATATCGAAGGGTTAGTGCTGGGTTAGCCGAAAATCAAAGTTTATCAGAAGCTTGGTCTAAAATTCCTGAAAAATTAGCTTTTTATGATTACATTGGCAATAATCCGGCAAAAGGAGGATTATTCAGAGCGGGTTCAATGGACAATGGGGATGGAATAGCCGTTGGGTGGTTAGGACACCCTATCTTTAGAGATAAAGAAGGGCGTGAACTTTTTGTACGTCGTATGCCTACTTTTTTTGAAACATTTCCGGTTGTTTTGGTAGACGGAGACGGAATTGTTAGAGCGGATGTCCCTTTTAGAAGGGCAGAATCGAAGTATAGTGTCGAACAAGTAGGTGTAACTGTTGAGTTCTATGGTGGCGAACTCAATGGAGTGAGTTATAGTGATCCTGTTACTGTGAAAAAATATGCTAGACGTGCTCAATTGGGTGAAATTTTTGAATTAGATCGTGCTACTTTGAAATCCGATGGTGTTTTTCGTAGCAGTCCAAGGGGTTGGTTTACTTTTGGGCATGCTTCGTTTGCTTTGCTTTTCTTCTTCGGACACATCTGGCATGGTGCTAGAACCCTGTTCAGAGATGTTTTTGCCGGTATTGATCCAGATTTGGATGCTCAAGTGGAATTTGGAGCATTCCAAAAACTTGGAGATCCAACTACAAGAAGACAAGTAGTCTGATGCAAGATTGCTTTGTTATTTTTCGCTTCTATTTTCTGTTTGTGATTTGACATAGGCTGCTGGAAAAATCTTGATTCAAATCGCTGCCTTTTCTTTGATTCTTGTTCTTTCTTTAGTTTATTCGGGAGATGATTCCAAATAAACAGGTACGGAAGCTATAATTGTAAACCACGATCGAATTTATGGAAGCATTGGTTTATACATTCCTCTTAGTATCTACTCTAGGGATAATCTTTTTCGCTATCTTTTTTCGAGAACCGCCTAAAGTTCCAACTAAAAAAATGAAATGATTTTTCATTATCTCAATTGAAGTAATGAGCCTCCCAATATTGGGAGGCTCATTACTTCAATTAGTCCCCGTGTTCCTCGAATGGATCTCTTAATTGTTGAGAGGGTTGCCCAAAGGCAGTATATAAGGCGTACCCAGTAAAACTTACAAGTAAACCAGATATAGAGATGGCGACTAAGGTTGCTGTTTCCATTATTATTATTATCTAATTCCAAGATCACAATGGATCTATGATAAGATCGTTTATTTACAGCGGAATGATATACAAAGTCAACAGATCTCACTGAATACAAAATAAGATTTATGGCTACACAAACCGTTGAGGGTAGTTCTAGATCTGGTCCAAGACGAACTGTTGTAGGGGATTTTTTGAAACCATTGAATTCGGAATATGGTAAAGTAGCCCCTGGATGGGGAACGACTCCTTTGATGGGTGTCGCAATGGCTTTATTTGCGATATTCTTATCGATTATTTTGGAGATTTATAATTCTTCCGTTTTACTGGATGGAATTTCACTGAATTAGATTCACAAGAACCACGAAGCCTCGCTTTTCAAGACAAAAAGTGAAACTTTTAGTTCTCGGATTTTTTTTAGCCCATTCTATTTTGGTAGTTCGACCGCGAAATTTATTTGTTTCTGTATCTCCGGAATATGAGTGTGTGACTTGTTATAATTGATCCTATTGATAGTACAGAAAATGGGTCTGTCATCTTGATCG